TAGCTTATATTGTAAATTAATATTAATTTGATTGTCGGTACCATATTGCTGTATGTATTGTCAAGAATGAGTTTTATTCTTGCTTTTCCGTTCAGTTTTTGTTTGTTCTATATGTAAGTTTTTGCGTGGTTCTCCTAGTTCTAGATGGGTTGTTGGGGATATATAAGGTTATTCTCATTAGTTGTTATTGGTTGATCAAGTACTTTTGTATCTAGCAATACATTTTAGTTTCGGTTAAATTTTGTGCCAGCAGCCGCGGTTATACCTTGGAAGCATTTGAATGTGTTTGGTGTTAAGTTGGTAGTTATATTTTTTATATTTTGTTAAGGTATTGTTTGGGCAGTTGATTAGGTGAAATTTTTATTTTTGCTTTTACCTTATATTTGTTTGGAGGCTATGAAATTCTTTTTATAAACTAGGATTAGATACCCTATTATTTTAGAATGTTAAGTTTGTTTGCCTGAGTAGTATTAGTTATGTTCTTGAAACTTAAAGAATTTGGCGGTATCTCATTCCGTCCAGAGGAATCTGTCTCGTTATCGATAGTCCGCGTTGGACCTTACTTGGATTGCTATGTGGTTTGTATACCGCCGTTTATTGATTATCTTTTTAGAGTTTAATTAATTTTCTAGTTTCTTTATTTTGAGTTATTTCAGGTCAAGGTGCAGCTTGTTTCTAAGTGAATGATGGATTACATTAATATTTGTTTTTGGATTGTTGATTTTAATATTAGCATGAAATTGGATTTGGTTGTAATGATTTGTAGATTGTTTTTATGATAATGGTTCTGGGATATGTACACATCGCCCGTCGCTCTCGTTCAAATTGTTAATGAGATAAGTCGTAACAAAGTGGTTGTACCGGAAGGTGCAGCTGGATTGATGAATAGTAATTCAGATCATTTCTGTTAGTTGAGTTTTCATTTACGCTGAATTATTGTACCGTGCGATTCGGTATGGTCTGATTTAATTGATTGTCTTGTATTTAATTTTTTTGTTTTATATGTTGGTTTTATTGAAAAATCATTTTTAGTTGTTGTAGTTATTTTGATTTAATTTTTAAAACTATAGTTCATTTGTACCGTGAGGGGTTGGAAAAGGTTTAAGTGTTTTTAAGGAAGTTGATTTTGTTTATCGTACCTTGTGTATCAGGGTTCATTGAATTTTATTATTTATTTATATTTCCCGATTTTAAGGGAGTTAATAGCTTATATTGGTTACTGTTTCACTAGTATTAATAATAGGTTGTTGGTAATGAAATGTTATTCGTCTTTAATGGTTTCTGGTTTTTCAAGAAATGAATTTAATTCATGTATCATATTTAATTTCTGTTATTTTTCTATTTATTTTTATTTGATGCTAAAATTAAGGGGGATTAGCTCCTTGTTTTAATTGTTATAATTATGTTATTAAAGATTTAGTTTTGTGGATTTTATATTGATTTTCAATTTGATTATGTTAAAATTTTACTTTTTTTATTATTCATTTATTTTAATTTAATTAGTTTATTGAGGTGTTTTCTTTACTTTGGTTTGTATAGTAATTATTGTGGAATTAGTAAATTTTGTTTTTGTTTTGTAAATTTTAATGGGGGTGTTAATTATTTTTAGGAATTAGGCAAAGATTTTGTGTCCGCCTGTTTAACAAAAACATCTCTTCTTATTAGTTTTTGAAGTGTAGCCTGCCCACTGACTTTAAGTTGAAGGGCCGCGGTATTTTGACCGTGCAAAGGTAGCATAATCATTAGTTCTTTAATTGTGATCTGGTATGAATGGCTTGACGAGACATTAGCTGTCTTAATGGTATTATTTATTGAATTTAGTCTTTGAGTTAAAATTCTTAAATGTTTTTATGGGACGAGAAGACCCTATAGAGTTTGACATTTTTTTGATTATGTAGTATTTTGTTTGTTTTGTTGATTTAATTGGAATAAATGTTTTGTTGGGGTGATGGGAGGAATTATTTTAACTCCTCTTTGTTTATAAGTTGTATATTTATTTATATCTGTTTTGATCCATTTATTTTGATTATAAGATTAAATTACCTTAGGGATAACAGCGTTATCTTCCCTGAGAGTTCTTATTGGCGGGGAGGTTTGCGACCTCGATGTTGGATTAAGGTGAATTTTCGGTGCAGGAGCTGAATTATTATTAGGTCTGTTCGACCTTTAAAACCTTACATGATCTGAGTTCAGACCGGCGTGAGCCAGGTTGGTTTCTATCTATAATAGTGTTTTATATCTTAGTACGAGAGGACCGGGTATTTGGAATAATTTTATTTTATTTGATTGATATTAATGTGGTACTATTTTGGCAGATAAGTGCATTGGATTTAGAATCTATTAATGTAAAGTTTTTATTTTACAAGTAGTATATGATGGATTTTTTTTTTCTTATTGTTGTCTTTTTGTTGTTGATAGTTTTTGTTATAGTTGGGGTGGCATTTCTTACTTTGTTGGAGCGCAAGGTTTTGGGTTATATTCATATTCGTAAGGGTCCCAATAAGGTTGGATTTGTTGGTATTCTTCAGCCTTTTAGAGACGCTATTAAGTTGTTTACTAAGGAACAATATTTTCCTTTGGTTTCTAATTATTTAGTTTATTATTTTTCTCCTATTTTTGGGTTTTTTCTTTCTTTATTAGTTTGATTGTTAATTCCTTATTTGAGTGGTTTTATTTCCTTTGAGTTGGGCTTATTATTTTTTTTGGCTTGTACTAGACTTGGTGTTTATACAGTTATAATTGCTGGGTGATCTTCTAACTCTAGATATTCTTTATTAGGAGGTCTTCGTGCGCTAGCTCAGACGATTTCATATGAGGTTAGATTGGCTTTTATTTTACTTTCCTTTGTTGTTTTGGTTTGTAGATATAGTTTGGCTTATTTTTATTTTTTTCAGGTTTATTTGTGGTTAATTTTTTTTTCTCTCCCCCTATCGTTTATTTGATTTATTTCTTGTTTGGCAGAGACTAATCGTACTCCCTTCGATTTTGCTGAGGGTGAGTCTGAACTTGTTTCAGGATTTAACGTTGAGTACGGTGGGGGTGGATTTGCTTTAATTTTTTTGGCTGAGTATGCTAGTATTCTTTTTATGAGTCTATTGTTTTGTATCATTTTTTTAGGCAGTGATCTTTATTCATTTTTTTTTTATGTTAAGCTTACTTTTATTTCTTTTCTGTTTGTTTGAGTTCGGGGCACCTTGCCCCGGTTTCGTTATGATAAGTTGATATATTTGGCTTGAAAGAGATTTTTGCCTCTTTCGTTAAATTACCTTTTGTTTTTTGTTGGTGTTAAGTGTTTTATTTTTTCTTTGTTGTAGTGTATTAATTTAGGTAATTAAGTTAATAGAAGATTTGAACTTCTTTCACAATGTTTTCAAGACATTGGGCTTATTTCTTAGCTTTTTAACTTTAGTCTGTTAATTTGTCTCAGAGCTTTGTTGTTATTGGATTCACAATGTAGTATATGAAGTATACTGTTGTCAGGATTTGTCCTGTTAGTACATATGGATCCTCCACCGGCCGGGCTCCAATCCAAGTTAGTAGGATTACGGTGTTTGTTATTGTTCAGAATATGATTTGGTTGATTGGGTAGAATTGTATTCCTCGGAACTTTGATTTATTTGTTGGTAAGATGAATAGGATTGCAATTGATATTACGAGGGCGATTACTCCCCCTAATTTATTAGGAATTGATCGTAGAATTGCGTATGCGAATAGGAAATATCATTCTGGTTGAATGTGTACTGGGGTAACTAGGGGGTTTGCAGGGGTGAAGTTGTCTGGATCTCTTAGGAGGTAAGGATCTTTTAGGGTTAGAATTGTTAATACTATAAGGGTAATTGTGAATCCAAAGACATCCTTTACTGTGAAGTATGGGTGGAATGGAATTTTGTCTGTGTTTTTGTTTAATCCTAGAGGATTATTTGATCCTGTTTGGTGCAAAAATAATAGGTGAATTAGTACTATTGCTGCGATTACAAAGGGTATTAGGAAGTGTAGGGCGAAGAATCGTGTAAGGGTGGCATTATCTACTGCAAAACCCCCTCATACCCATTGAACAATTTCCTTCCCTATATAGGGGATTGCTGATAGTAGATTTGTAATTACAGTTGCACCTCAAAATGATATTTGTCCTCATGGTAATACATATCCTATAAACGCTGTTGCTATGGTTAAGAATAGGATTACTACCCCCACTGACCACGTGTGTATGAAGTTGTATGACCCGTAATATATATTACGTCCTGTGTGAAGATAAATGCAAATAAAAAATACTGATCCTCCGTTTGCATGAATTGTTCGTAGTAGTCATCCGTAATTTACGTCTCGACAAATATGTCTTACTCTGTCGAATGCGCTGTCAATGTTTGGGCAGTAGTGTATGGCTAGAAATAGTCCGGTTATGATTTGTGCTACTAAACACAGTCCTAGTAGGGATCCAAAGTTTCATCATCCGCTGATTGTTGACGGTGTTGGTAAGTCTACTAGGGCGTCGTTTGCAATTTTAAATAGGGGGTGTTTACTTCGTGTGGGTTTATTCATTATCTTGTGTGTCGCAAGGGTCCCTTAGAAACATTGATGATGTTTACGACTACAATTAATGTTATTAGTATATATAATACTAGTAGTGTCGTTATGGTCCCTATTATTTGATTATATATAACGGTTGTGGTGGTTGTGATTTCTCTTTCTATTATTGTTTCGTGCACATTTATTTCCTTATTGTTTGTTGTGGTTGGTATGAGGTATATCAATAATGGTAACATCATTAATATAGTTATTAGTATTTTATTTGATGGTGAGAATATTTCGTTTGATGCCAGTCTTGTTATATATATAAATAGTACTAGTATTCCTCCAATTATAATTATAAATAGGATGTAGGAGAATCAAAATCTTCTGTATATTGTTCCACTAATTAAGCATACTGTTGTTGTTTGAATTAGTAGCATTAGCCCTATCGCTAAAGGGTGTTTTATTTGTGTGAATATTAGCCCTACTAGGGCTCTTAGAGATATAAGTAGTTTTGTTATGTCACAGGGGGTATTTTATTTAAAATGTTAATTTTGGGGATTAATGAAATGGTATTTAGACCTTTCCTCTGAAGTTTTAAAAGGTTATTCCTTATTTTTGATTTACAAGACCAATATTTTTATTAAATTATTAAAACTTAATGCCAATATGATTATATTTTTTTATTATTTATTTTTGTGGTATTTGGGCTTTTTCCTCCAGTCGCAAACACTTACTTATTACTTTACTTAGATTGGAGTTTGTTGTTTTGGTTCTTTATTTTTCTATTTATTTTTATTTGTGTAATTTTAATTACAGTTTATTTTTTGTTGTTTATTTTCTGGTTTTTTCCGTTTGTGAGGGGTCATTGGGTTTATCTATTTTGGTTTCTATAATTCGTAGTCATGGTAATGATTACTTTCAATCTTATAGTGTTCTTCAATGTTAAGGTTTCTTTGTTTTTTAATTTTTTTAACCCCCCTGTGCGTATTTTCTGAGTTTTGGTGGCTTATTAGTTCATTGTTGTTTTTAGTTTCTTTTATTTATTTATTTTCCTTTCCTTATTTTTTTTGTTGAAGTGGGTTAGGAAATATATTTGGCTGTGATTTGATTTCTTATGGTCTTATTTTTCTAAGCCTGTGAATTTGTGTTCTTATGGTTTTAGCCAGAGAGTCTGTTTTTCGTTTGAATTATTTTTCTGGGTTTTTCCTTTTTGTTGTTTTAATGCTTACTATTATATTATATTGCACCTTTAGAAGAATTAGTCTTCTCTCTTTTTATATTTTTTTTGAGAGAAGACTAATTCCTACCCTATTTTTGATCTTGGGCTGGGGATACCAGCCCGAGCGGGTTCAGGCTGGTATCTATTTATTGTTTTATACGTTGCTGGCCTCTCTTCCATTGCTTGTTGGTATCTTATTTATTTATAGTTCTTTAGGTTCTTTATGCTTGTTTATATTGTGTGGGAGTAGTTCTTTGGTTGGTGGTCTATTTTATGTTTGTATAGTTTTTGCCTTCTTAGTTAGGATACCTATGTTTATAGTTCATTTGTGACTTCCTAGGGCTCATGTTGAGGCACCAGTTTCTGGTTCTATGATTTTGGCTGGGATTTTGTTGAAGTTAGGGGGTTATGGTCTTCTTCGTATTTTTCCTGTATTATTTAAGTTTGGGTTTAAGTTTGGGTTTGTTTGAATTTCCTTGAGCTTGGTTGGTGGTCTTTTTGTTAGTTTATTTTGTATGCGGCAGACTGATTTGAAGTCACTGATTGCCTATTCTTCCGTGGCACATATAAGTATGGTTATTGGTGGTATTATGACTTTGAGTTATTGAGGGGTTTGTAGATCTTTTGCTTTGATGGTAGCTCATGGTTTGTGTTCTTCTGGCCTTTTTTGTCTTTCTAATATTACTTATGAGCGGTTTGGTAGACGAAGTCTCTTGATTAATAAGGGCTTAATTAATTTGATGCCTAGAATATCTATATGATGATTTTTGTTGAGAGCTTGTAATATGGCTGCCCCGCCTTCTCTTAATCTTCTTGGTGAAATTGGTTTGTTAAGTAGATTAGTTTCTTGATCATGGTGCCTTATATTTGTTTTAATTCTTTTATCTTTCTTTAGTGCTGCTTACACCCTTTATATATATTCTTATAGTCAGCATGGTATTATTTATTCTGGGTTGTATTCTTGTTCTTTAGGGTATCTTCGTGAATTCTTATTGTTGTTTTTACATTGATTTCCCTTGAACTTGATTATTTTGAGGGCAGATGTTGCTGTTTTTTGAGTTTAAATTTTTATCTAAATAGTTTAAGTGTAAAATGTTGGTTTGTGGTGCCAGTGATATAGTTTATATTTTAGATTTATTATGTCTGTTTGTTTTGTTAGATTTGTTTTTTTATTTCTTTTAGGGCTGTTTTGTAGTTTTTTTGGTGCATATTTTATTATAAGTGATTTAATTTATTTTATTGATTGGAATATTATTACGTTAAATGGTAGATCTATTATTATAACTTTTTTGTTTGACTGGATGTCGCTATTATTTATGGGTTTTGTTTTTATTATTTCTTCTTTGGTTATTCTTTATAGAGACGATTATATGTTCGGTGATTTGAATCTTGTTCGGTTTATTTTTCTGGTTTTGATGTTTGTTATTTCTATAATGTTTTTAATTATTAGTCCCAATGTAATTAGAATTTTATTGGGTTGGGATGGCTTAGGTTTGGTTTCTTATTTATTGGTGATTTATTATCAGAACGTTAAGTCTTACGGTGCTGGTATATTAACAGTCTTATCTAATCGCATTGGTGATGTTGCTTTATTAATGGTTATTGCTTGGATAATTAATTTTGGTAGTTGAAGTTTTATTTATTATTTAGAGTTTATGTCGGGCTCTATTGAAATAGAGTTGATTTCTTTTCTTGTTGTTTTGGCAGCCATGACTAAAAGTGCTCAAATTCCATTTTCTTCTTGATTACCAGCGGCTATGGCTGCTCCCACTCCCGTCTCTGCTTTGGTGCATTCTTCTACTTTGGTCACTGCAGGTGTTTATTTATTAATTCGGTTTAGCCCGTCATTTAGATGTTGACTAAATGTATTTTTGTTGCTAGTTTCTGGTTTAACTATATTTATGGCGGGCTTGGGTGCTAATTTTGAGTTTGATTTAAAAAGGATTATTGCTCTGTCTACTTTAAGACAATTAGGTCTTATGATTATGACCATTTCTATTGGTCTTCCCGGTCTAGCATTTTTTCATTTATTAACTCATGCTTTATTTAAGGCCTTATTATTTATGTGTGCTGGTGGGGTGATTCATTCTATAGGAGACTCTCAGGATATTCGGTTTATGGGTGGTTTATCTATTTATATACCATTTACTTCTTCAAGTTTAATGGTATCCAATTTTGCTCTTTGTGGTATGCCCTTTTTGGCTGGGTTTTACTCCAAGGATTATATTTTGGAAATGTTTTCTATGAGATATGTAAATATGTTTGGTTTTTTTTTGTTGTTTTTATCTACGGGTCTAACTGTCTGTTATTCTTTCCGCTTATTCTATTTTGTTATATGTGGTGATTTTAATTTTGTTCCTTCTTATTCAATAGTTGAGACTAGTTATAATATGATGTTTGGTATAATTGGTTTATTAGTTATGACTGTATTTGGGGGAGGGATTCTCATATGGTTAATTTGTCCTACTCCTTCTATTATTTGTTTACCTTATTATTTGAAGTTTCTTACATTATTTGTTGTTTTTGTGGGCGGTTGAATTGGCTATAGAGTGGCCGGGTTTTCTTTTGGTGATAGGTTATTTTCTGTATTTTTGTACGGGACTTCTTCTTATGTTGGTTCTATGTGATTTATACCATTTTTTTCTACTTATGGCGTATCTTTTAGTCCGTTGGAGGTTGGTTACAGGACTACCAAGGTTTTTGATTCTGGTTGGATAGAGTATTTTGGTGGTCAGGGTTTATATTGGGTTCTCTTTAATTTAGGTAAAATTAATCAGTGGTTTCAATATAATAGTTTGAAGTTATTTTTAGGATTTTTTGTTATGTGGATTATTATTTTATTGTTTGTTCTCATCTATTACTTAAATAGCTTATAATTAGAGCGCAACACTGAAGATGTTGATGAGGTATTTATTTCCTTTAAGTGTATTTATAAAAGTTCTCTTTGTCTTTACAGTGAAAATGTAATGTTTATGTCTAAACTATATAAATAAGAAGTGTAAACGGATTTTAACCGCTATAGTGATAAGTTAGCAGCATTCACTTTTTCTACCACTTCCTTAACTGGAATATTAATTCAATTTTATTATTAACAATAATATACCTCCTTCTTTGGTTTCAGTTAAAAAGTAAGGATAAATAATTTTATCTAAGATCAGGTCGAAACTGATTGCAACTTTTGCTTCTCACTTAAAGTTTATTGAGATTAACTAATTAGTTAGTACTTTTTGAATGCAAATCAAATGTTATTGTTAACTATAACCCCTCCCCTCTAGTTTCTTCATTCAAGGGATCCTTGATTTCATTCGTGGTATAGTCCAATAATTAGAATTAGTAGGAATGTTGATCTGATAATTATTCATGACTTTATGTTTGATGTTGTTATAATGATTGGTATAGGTAATAGTAGCGCAATTTCTACATCAAAGATTATGAAGATTACTGCAATTAAAAAGAATCGTGACGAGAATGGTAATCGTGCGGAGTTTTTGGGGTCGAACCCGCACTCGAATGGGGATCTTTTTTCACGGTCTTCATTAATTTTCTTTGAGATTATTGTTGCTAAAAGTATAATTGCTGATGATAGTAGGATAGTCACTATTGCTGCTGCTACAATTATTATTATTATTTATCTTGCTTTCACAAATTTCTTGATTGGAAGTCAAGTATACTTTCTTGTATTAGATAAATATGGTTTTATCTTCCTCATCAGTAAATTGAGATGTATAGGAATAGTCAAACTACATCTACGAAGTGTCAATATCAAGCTGCTGCTTCGAACCCAAAATGGTGATTTGATGAGAAGTGTAGTGTTACGTGTCGAAGTAAGCACGTGGTTAGGAATGTTGTTCCGATAATTACATGTAGTCCGTGGAATCCCGTTGCTACAAAAAATGTTGATCCATAAGCCGAATCTGCGATTGTGAAGGGTGCTTCAAGGTACTCATATGCTTGTAGTGCAGTGAAATATAATCCTAATAGGACGGTGAAGAATAGTCCTTGAGTTGCTTGTGTAGCATTATTTTCTAATAGGCCGTGATGAGCTCACGTTACAGTTACTCCTGATGCTAATAGGATTGCTGTATTTAGTAAGGGTACTTGTATTGGGTTGAATGGTTGAATCCCTGTAGGAGGTCACGTTGAACCTAGTTCAATTGTTGGTGATAGTCTAGTGTGGAAGAATGCTCAAAAGAATGATACGAAGAATAAGACTTCTGATACAATAAATAGGATTATCCCTCATCGTAGGCCTTTTGTTACTATTTTTGTATGTAGGCCTTGATATGTTCCTTCCCGAGTCACATCTCGTCATCATTGAATTATGGTTAATACAGTAATAATTGCTCCAATTCCTAACAAGGTATCATCGTATTGGTGGAATCATTTAATTAAACCCATTAAGGTTACTATCGCTCCAATGGCTCCTGTTAGTGGTCAGGGTCTTTTGTTTACTATGTGAAATGGGTGATTTTCGTGTATTGACATTAATTGACTTCTCTAGAATATAAGGTTCTTAGGATAGCAAATACATATGATTGGATGATAGCTACTGCTGCCTCTAGGACTAATAGGAGGATTTGTGCAATAATTAGTATAGTTAATAGGGTGTGTCTTATTGATGGTCCATTGTTTCCTAGCAAGGTTAATAGGAGGTGGCCTGCAATTATGTTTGCTGTTAAACGTACTGCTAGTGTTCCTGGTCGGATCATGTTTCTAATTGTTTCAATAATAACTATGAATGGTATTAGTAATGTAGGTGTTCCTTGTGGCACTAGGTGTTCGAATATATGATTGGTGTTTTTGATTCATCCGAATAATATAAAACTTAATCATAAAGGTAGGGCTAAAGTCAATGTGAGTGTTAGGTGTCTTGTTCTGGTGAAGATATATGGGAATAGGCCCAAGAAGTTATTTATTAAAATTATTAGAAACAGGGAGGTTAGGATGAAGGAATTTCCCTTGTTCTCATTCCCCTTTCTTAGAATATTTTTTATTTCTTGGTGTAGTTTGTTTATTAATAAGCTCATTATTATATTATTTCGTGATGGGATCAATCAAATTCTTGTTGGGATCAATAGTAGTCCAATGGCTGTTCTTGTTCAATTTAGTGGTAGTCTACTAATTTCTGTTGTTGGGTCAAAGATTGAGAATAAATTTCTTATCATTTTCAGTTTATTTTGTTGATGTTAATGTTTTTCTTTTCTTTAATTTGGCTGTTTGATGATTGGATGAAGTAGTTTAGGATATTGAATATCAGGAATGTAGCTAGGAATGTGATGTATAGTATTAGTCATTCTATAGGTATTATTTGAGGTATAAAAGGATATCTTTTTGATTACTTCAGTTTGACATTCTGATGTTATGAGATTAACTAATCCTTTATCATCAGAGATACTTGCGAGGGTACCATTGGCTGGTTTAAGAGACCATCACTTGCTTTCAGTCATCTGATGATTCTCTCATTTTTGATACTCAATTAATGAATTGGTTTGTTGATACTCTCTCAATTACGATTGGTATGAATCTGTGGTTTGCTCCACAGATTTCTGAACATTGTCCATATAGGAGACCAGGTCGGTTAATTGAGAAGCTTGTTTGGTTTAGTCGACCTGGTGTGGCATCAGTTTTAATTCCAAGTCTTGGTACTGCTCATGAATGTAGTACGTCTGCTGCTGTTACAATTATTCGGATTGGTGAATTCATTGGTAACACCACTCGGTTATCTGTGTCTAGAAGTCGAAATGTATTTATTTGTTGGTCTTCTTGTTGGACTATATATGAGTCGAATTCAAGTTTTGTGAAATCTGAATATTCATATCTTCAGTATCATTGGTGTCCAACTGTTTTTAATGTTACTACTGGATTGTGAATTTCGTCTATTAGGTACAGAAGTCGAAGTGATGGGATTGCAATGAATACTAAGATGATTGCTGGCGCAATTGTTCATACTGTTTCGATTATTTGTCCTTCTAAAAGGAATCGTCTAGTTTGTTTGTTTTGAATAATTCTGATTATTGTGTAGAATACGGTTGTGATGATCATTAGCATAATTATTAGTGCGTGGTCATGGAAGTAAATTAACTGTTCTATGACTGGTGATGCTCTATCTTGAAGTGTCAAATTTAATCATGTTGCCATTGTTCTAATGAAAGCTTGAAACTTTATTTGTGGAGCTTAAATCCAATGCACTTATCTGCCACGTTAGAATAGTATTAGTTGGTTAGTGAGATGGTTGGCAGTTCTGAATATCTGTGCTCTGCTGGTGGGAAGTTTTGTAGCCATTCTACTGAATTTCTTGTGTGAGTGGGGAATAGGATTAGACGGTTTGATGCAATTCTTTCTCATATGATGAATAGGAATATTATTACACTTACGAATGAAATTGTTGACCCCATTGATGAAATAATGTTTCACGTTGTGTAGGCATCTGGATAGTCTGAGTACCGACGTGGCATTCCGGCCAGCCCTAGGAAGTGTTGTGGGAAGAATGTTAGGTTTACCCCCACAAATATAACGGCAAATTGGGCCTTCAGTCACTTTGGGTTTATAGTTAGTCCAGTGAATAGAGGGAATCATTGAACGAACCCCCCTATGATTGCAAACACTGCTCCCATGGATAGTACATAGTGGAAGTGTGCTACCACGTAGTAAGTGTCGTGTAATACGATGTCAATTGATGAATTTGCTAGTACTACTCCTGTGAGTCCTCCTATTGTGAATAGGAATACAAACCCTAGTGCTCATAGGCAAGCTGCTCTGTATGTCATGCGGGTTCCATATATTGTTGCAAGCCATCTGAAGATTTTGATACCAGTTGGTACTGCAATAATTATTGTTGCTGATGTAAAATATGCTCGTGTGTCGACGTCTATTCCTACTGTGAATATGTGGTGGGCCCATACTACAAATCCTAATAATCCAATTGCTAATATGGCGAAAATTATTCCCAGGTTTCCAAATGCTTCCTTTTTCCCTCTTTCATGGCAAATAATGTGGGATACTATCCCGAATCCTGGTAGAATGAGAATATATACTTCAGGGTGTCCGAAGAATCAGAATAAGTGTTGGTATAGAATTGGATCCCCACCTCCTGCTGGGTCAAAGAATGATGTGTTTAGATTGCGGTCTGTCAATAGTATTGTGATTGCTCCTGCCAGGACTGGTAGTGATAGGAGTAGTAATAGTGCAGTAATGGCAATTGATCACACAAATAGGGGAATTCGTTCAGGCTTTATGCTTTTTGGCTTTATGTTGATTGTTGTTGTAATGAAATTTACTGCCCCTAGAATGGAGGAGACACCTGCTAAATGTAAGGAGAAGATGGCTAAGTCTACGGATGCCCCAGCATGTGCAATCCCTCTTGCAAGAGGGGGGTAAACAGTTCAACCAGTTCCTACACCGCTTTCCACTGTTCTACTAGTAAGTAGGAGTGTTAGTGACGGCGGTAATAATCAGAAGCTTATGTTGTTTATTCGTGGGAACGCCATGTCTGGTGCCCCTAGTATTAGTGGCACTAATCAATTTCCGAATCCACCGATTATGATTGGTATAACTATGAAGAAAATTATAACAAAGGCGTGGGCTGTAACAATGACGTTGTAGATTTGGTCATCACCAATTAATGACCCAGGTTGTCCTAGTTCAGTTCGAATTAGCATTCTTAATGAAGTTCCAACTATTCCTGATCAAGCTCCAAATACAAAATATAGTGTTCCAATGTCTTTGTGATTAGTTGAGAAGAATCATCGGGTGAAAATTAGTGGGATGGCTGAGGGAGAAATAGGCGATAGGCTGTAAATCTATTTAGGAGTATAAATTGCTCTTCCACTATTTTGGGGCCTTGTATTCATTTTGTGATTATAGAATGCAATTCTGTAGGGGTTAGTTAAAAGGACTTACCAAGGCCTAAAGGAAACCCCTTTATTTATAGCTTTGAAGGTTATTAGTTTGATGTTTAACTTAAGGCCTTAAACTATTAGTTAATGTTGGTGATGATTGTGCAGGCCATCATCCCTGTAAGGGAGATTGATGATAGAACTATTGTTCAGGTGTTTTTGACTTGTTTATTTTTGGGTGATTTTAAGTTTCATTTTGGCTCTGTGTTCAAGATTATGAATCTTGAATAGGAAATTTTTAGGTAGTAATATAATGTGATTAATGAGGTTACTACTACAACTGTTGCTAGCGGGGCCATGTTGTTTGTAATCATTGATTGGATGATGATTCATTTTGGTAGGAATCCTAGGAAAGGCGGTAACCCACCTAAAGATAATAATGATGTGAATATTATGAACTTGATTAGTGTGGTTTCTTTGTTTGTTATTATGGTTTGATTGATAAATGATACTCCTGACAATTTAATTGCTGAGACTACTGCTAGGGTTAGGGTTGAGTAGATTGCGAAGTATACTATCCATAAATTTTCACTTGTGGTTAATGCAATTAATATTCAACCGGTATGGTTGATGGATGAATAAGTTAGAATTTTACGCATTGAGGTTTGATTTAAACCTCCAATTGATCCAACAATTGTTGATATGAAAATAATTATTAGTATGAAGTTATTGATATCGATCAGGTACGATATTAATATCAATGGGGCTGCTTTTTGCACTGTTATTAATAGTGCACAATTTTCTCATCTTAATCCCTCTATTACTCCTGGAAACCATCAGTGGAAGGGTGCTGCTCCACTTTTTAGTAGGAGGGGGGTACAAATGATTATGGGTGTATATGGATTTCTATCGAATGTGAATAGGTCCTCTATTAGTGTTTTTATTACTACTATGAATAAGAGTGTTGCCGAGGCTAACACCTGTACAATAAAGTATTTTAATGAGGCTTCTGTATTGTACATATTTTTGATGTTTGACATCAAAGGGATAAATGATATTAGATTGATTTCCAACCCTATTCATGCTCCTAGTCATGAATTGGAGGATACAGATACTAATATACCCCCTACTAAGGTAGTTAGTAGGAGGATTTTTGTTGAGTTACTGGGCATTAGAGAAGAGAGTGTATACTCTATTTATGGGGTATGAACCCATTAGCTTATTTTAGCTTACTTTTCTACGTTGAAATTTTACATCTTGGTGTATGGTGCACGTTGGCTTTTGATGCTTGATGGTGATAGTTTGATTCTGTTAGATGTAATGAAGGTAGAATTTACTACATGTTTTATCCTATCACGATAGTCCTTTAATCAGGCTCATCATT